TCCCGGATCGTTAGATAAGAATCCAAAGATGAAGAGAGAAACAAAAAATATTACTACTGTGTAAACAAAGAGTTTGAGAGTAAGCATTACACAATCTCCAAGATCTTTTTTTTTGAAAAAGGAAATGGATTACCTTGATTTATTACATACACTATTTTGGCATGACACCCCAAAAATAAAAAAAGGGGGGGGGGGGGTTCACGAATTTATTTGTAATAAGAAAGAAGGATCTAATTCCTTCATTACAAAAAATTTTTTGCCACATCCATTATTCGGTATTCCTTATAAAGTCCTTGTTCACTGGAAGGTCAGAACGAGGAAATAAGTGGATCCTAATTTCTCACCGCGGTTAGGTTATTCAATATACAAGAATTTCTATTTTTGAATCTAGGGCTCAAAATGTAATATTTCTCCGATCTTATCCATTTTTTTTTTTCGAATAAATACTGAATTTCGCGGAATATGAAATATTTCATCGAAAACTTACAGCAGCTTGCCAAACAAAGGCTAAGAGAAAAAAGAATAAAGGTATGACAGGCATAACGTCTACGATTGGATTGAAAAAGGCATAAGCCTCGGGCAATTTGGCGAAGAAAAAACTATTCAAATCAAAGGTAAAATTAAAACAGATAGAGATTAAACTAAAGATATTAAGCATAACAAACATTTCGTTCTTGTAGATTAGAAAATTGGATTTTGATTGAGTTATTTTTATGAAGGAAAACTTAAAAAAAAGGCAGGTCAAAAAATCCTTCCTTTTCTTCGAACTCTCCCCAATCAAAAATCCTTCCTTTCATTCTCAAACGAGAATACAAGGAATTGGAATTATAGTTTCATACAATATCTTAATTGAATTCTATGTAATGATCAATAATTTTTTTCATATTTCTATGTGTTGAATCCCAGCAACAAAATATTTCATATTTTAGTTTGTATTGACGAATAACCAATACTAATATTAGTGTTTATTAGTGTCGAATATAAATCGAAATGGGGCGTGGCCAAGCGGTAAGGCAATGGGTTTTGGTCCCGTTACTCGGAGGTTCGAATCCTTCCGTCCCAGATTGTCTCTATCAGAAACAAAAGATTCTTCTCTTTAACAACTTTCTGTTTAATATTGGATACAATGTGATCCAATCCTTTGTTTTTGATTCTCAGAATAATTCGGAGAATTATATCTTTTTTTACTTCATATAATATAAAATAAACCCTTGATACTCGAAGAAGTATGGGAAATCCATATTATATAGAAACTTCCGATCTTTTCGAGTCATCAGAATAGCTTCTATTTGGTTAATAACTTATTTTGTTACGTGATTGGAAATCCATTAAAGGTTGTTCTTTTGAGATTTAGAATTTATTTGTTCGAGAAAAAGGATCCTTTCATAATTGCCCATCTCAAATAATCTGTTGAAAATAGAAATCAAATAATATTTAAGTAAATTAGTTTATTTGCCCTTTTTAGAAATCTGTTTCATTCATATGTATGATAGAATTCATATGTATGATAGAATAGGGGGTTAGGTTAAATAAATGAACCCCTTTCTATTCTCTCTAGGTATAAATATTTATACCTAGAGAGAAAGATAGAAAGTATAGATTATTATCTATCGGTTGAGCCAATGACTATTCATGATTCCATATTGAATCAATTACATACTGGTTCAAAATTTAATTCTAAATTAGAGGAATGTTATGGTAAAACTTCGTTTGAAACGATGTGGTAGAAAGCAACGTGCGACTTGAAGGACATGATCCGCTGTGGATTTTGCCATCCACTATTTTCTATAGGAATGAAGATGCTCTTGACTCGACATAGTTTGTTCTGTTCCTGCTAAGAACCTAATTTGTATTGGGTTGGTAAATAGAAATAGTACATGATGGAGCTCGAGTAAAAAATCTTTTATTTATTAATTTATCGGGGGGAAATCTAGGGTTAGTAACAATGAATAAGTGAGACCAACTTTGTAAGTATATCCTCAATATATAAATCGAAAGGTTCAAATTCGAACAAGTTTGAATTCAAAATTCAATAAAGTAAAATTTGTCGGGATTTGGAAAACTTTTTCGATGTAAAGTGTATTACAAAGGAATCAATCCTTCATATTTCTTTTCCATAGAAATAAATAACAAAAAACAAAAGGTATGTTGCTGCCATTTTGAAAGAAGTAATAATCACCGAAGTAATGTCTAAACCCAAGGATTTCACAAAGCAAAGAGACAGGATTTCGGAACAAGGAAACACAATTTTCATCAATTGTCTCAATAATTTTATTAGAATGAGGAAAAAAATAGATTCGAGACAATACAAACAAAAGAGGTTAGAGACGACTCAATAAATTTCTAAGGATTTCACTTCGAATTCTTTACGAATTATCCAACTTGAGTTATGAGTACAAATGATATTTTTTTTCTGTAAGTGTAGTGAAGAGCAAAAAAATAACTAAACTCATAGTCTAATTCATGCTCTTATGTATCCATTTGCTATTATACACAGAAATTAGAATCATTTTTTCTCGAGCCGTATGAGGAGAAAACCTCCTATACGTTTCTAGGGGGGGCATTATTTATTTATATCTATCCCAATGAGCGATCTATCGAATCGTTGCAATTGATGTTCGATCCCGAAGAGAAGGAAGAGATCTTCGAAAAGTGGGTTTTTACGATCCGATACAGAATCAAACTTATTTAAATGTTCCCGCTATTCTATACTTCCTTGAAAAGGGCGCTCAACCTACGGGAACTGTTCATGATATTTTAAGGAAGGCAGAATTATTTCAAGAAAGAACTTCGAGTTAATTAAAGGAAAAAACAAAACGAATGAATAAAAAAAGGAGGGTTAACTAGTATCTATTTTTTTGTAATTATTTGCCTATGGGTTGCCCTTTTCTTGTTCTATTCATACTTCATCTTGAATATCTTCATTTTGTTTTTTCTTTTTGTAGGGGAATCCATCAACAAATAAGTAGTAAATCTTGTTTATTCGACCTCTATTGATTGAATAAATCCGATATTTTTTCTCCACCCCGCTTCGTCCTTATTTTTCATCTAAATTTCTTTTTTATGTTGTGCCAATCCAACACAAGTTTTTATTTGATTTCCTTATGAATTTGGTTTCTCAACATTCCATTTATATTGACAATGGTGTATCGAAGAAATATAATTTGATCGATCGTAGATAAATGGATCCGTTTATCCCGACCCACTATTGCTTTTTTCTTCACTTTAGTCAATGGGTTTTTGTCGGATTTCTTTTTATATAAGACGTATTTTCTTAAAAAAAAAAATGAGCGGTCTGTCAATTTTGCTATTTCTATTCCGTTGTTTTTAAAATGGACCCTCAAATATTTCTTTTCGATTTCTTGTTAGTTCAATGTTTTGATGGAGTGGTGCAATTCAATTGATTTTTTTTGATCATCTCTACATATCATATTTATTTGGGTTGCTAACTCAACGGTAGAGTACTCGGCTTTTAAGTGCGACTATGATCTTTTACACATTTTTGGATGAAGCAACGAATTCGTCCAGACTATTGGTAGAGTCTATAAGACCGCGACTGATCCTGAAAGGTAATGAATGGAAAAAGCAGCATGTCGTAATAATAAGAAAAAATCGAATTTTTTGATTTTATTTCGTATATTCTTTTAGTAGTAGAATTTAGATAGAATTTGGAGTTTATCCTTATTGGATCATTACAAAATTTTGTTTTGATTTGTGAGGACAAAAGAAATTAACATACATTTATTGTTGGGTCTAGTGAATAAATGGATAGAACCTCTTGGTTCCAATTCTGGTAAAAAAAAAGCAACGAGCTAATATTCTTAATTTGAATAATTACCCGATCTAATTAGATGTTAAAAATAAATTAGTGCCTGGTGGGGGAAAGGGTTCTCCTGTGAGTGGACCGCCAATTCTTTTTCTTAAAAAAAAAATCCTAACTATTCCATATTATCGATTGGAGACGGATGTGTAGAAGAAACAGTATACTGATCAAAAAAATTTGTTCCAAAATCAAAAGAGTGATTAGGTTGCCAAAATAAAAGAAAGGATTTTTGACCCTCTTGTAATTATAACTAAGATAAAACGCTCGGTTGGATAGAAGAAGAGAGGAAAAAGATCTGTTGAGTGGACTCCTCGTTTTCGGGGGTATATATTTTTTTTCTTACTATATACATAATAGATACCCTGTTTTGACCATATTGCACTATGTATTATTTGATAACCTAAGAAATGTTCCTGCTTATAGTTCAAGTAGAAATGTAACTAAATGGAAGAATTACAAGGATATTTAGAAAAGGATAGATCTAGGCAACAACCCTTCCTATATCCGCTTCTCTTTCAGGAGTATATTTATGCACTTGCTCATGATCGTGGTTTAAAAAGTTCCCTTTTTTACGAACCTACAGAAGTTTTTGGTTATGACAGTAAATCCAGTTTAGCACTTGCAAAACGTTTAATTATTCGAATCTATCAACAAAATTATTTTCTTTCCGTGGTTAATGATTCTAACAAAAATCGATTCGTTAGTCACCACCACAACAATTTTAGTTATTCCCATTTTTATTCTCAAATGATATCAGAAGGGTTTGCTATTCTTGTAGAAATTCCATTCTCGCTGCGATTAGTATCTTATTTCGAAAAAAAAGAAATACCAAAATCTCATAATTTACGCTCTATTCATTCCATTTTTCCTTTTTTAGAGGACAAATTATTACATTTAAATTATGTATCAGATATACTAATACCCCATCCCATCCATATGGAAATCTTGGTTCAAATCCTTCAATGCTGGATTCAAGATGTTCCCCTTTTGTATTTCTTGCGATTCTTTCTTCATAAATATCATAATTGGAATAGTTTTCTCATTACTCCAAAGAAATCCATTTATGTTTTTTCAAAAGAAAATAAAAGACTATTTCGGTTCCTATACAATTCTTATGTATCTGAATGTGAATTTTTATTAGTTTTTCTTCGTAAACAATCTTCTTATTTACGATTAA